TCAAATTCGAGTTCGAACCAGTGGATAAGATAGATAAACAGAAATAGATAAACAGATAAGAACTAGGTTCGCATAATTCAGTAATTTCTGTTTGTTCTCCTAATTGATTGATTGCAATTAAACTCGGCCCAATCCTTTTCCTAAAAAAAAAGGATTGGGCCGAATAAAGAATGACCATCCTATACATTGTTGGATCCATAGGATTAATTATAGATCCTTGGGATTGGTGGATCATTTTCTATCCCGCAGTTTCAGGCTATAGATCAAGCCAAGGGGGGCTCCTCTCTACCTACCCTGTATATTGTCTTTTTCATTTCATGTTGCAATAGAAACTTATTATTTGATTATATGATACGAGATTATACGAGAATGAATTCTTCATTTTATTTATAGGTTTATAGTATAGGAAGAAACAACTATTTATCTTTTTATCTTTTCGATGAGAATTTTTTTGTACATGACATGAGAGAAACCTCTTTTTATATTTCTAATTGAGGATTCTAGATTCTATCATAATATATATATCAATATATATATTGATAGCGATACCCTGAATTCCCCCAAAAAAGAATCATTTCTTTCAATACTCACCCGTTGTTAGTTAACAATTCCAATGATTGGATCATATGCTTAATTCTGATAGGAAATAAAATAGTAAAATGATTATTCATCGAATGACTATTCATCTATTATATTTTCATCAAATAGGGAGCAAGAAGACTCTATGAAAAAGTGGTGGTTCAATTCGATGTTGTCTAAGGAGAAGTTAGAACATAAGTGTGGGCTAAGTAAATCAATGGATAGTCTTAATGCTGTTGGACATACTGGTGGAAGTGAAGAGCCCATTCTAAATGATACGGAGAATAACATTCCTAGTTGGAGTGATAGTGGTAGTTATAGTTTCAGAAATGTTGATTATTTATTTGATATCAGGGATATTTGGAGTTTTATCTCTGATAACACTTTTTTAGTTAGGGATGGTAATGGTGACAGTTATTCTGTATATTTTGATATTGAAAATCAGATTTTTGAGATTGACAATAATAGTTTTTTTCTGAGTGAACTAGAATTTTTTTTTTCCAATTATTTGAATAGTAGGTCTAAGAGTAACAATCACGACTATTATCATTATATGTATGATACTCAATCTAGTTGGAATAATCACATTAATAGTTGCATTGATAGTTATCTTCGTTTTGAAGTCAGTATTCATAGTGACATTTTCAGCGGTACCGACAATTACAGTGACAGTTACATTTCTAGTTTCGTTTGTACTGAAGGCGTAAGCGGTAGTCAAAGCAGGAATTCTAGTATAAGAACTGGTGGTAACAACCGCGATTTCAATATAAGAGGAAGATCTAATGATTTTGATATAAATCAAAAATACAGAAATTTGTGGGTTCAATGCGAAAATTGTTATGGATTAAATTATAAAAAATTTTTTAGGTCAAAACTGAATATTTGTGAACAGTGTGGATATCATTTGAAAATGAGTAGTTCAGATAGAATCGAACTTTTGATTGATCTGGGCACTTGGGATCCCATGGATGAAGATATGGTCTCTATGGACCCCATTGAATTTCATTCAGAGGAGGAACCTTATAGAGATCGTATCGATTCTTATCAAAGAAGGACAGGTTTAACTGAAGCTGTTCAAACAGGCATAGGTCAACTAAATGGTATTCCCATAGCAGTTGGGGTTATGGATTTTCAGTTCATGGGGGGTAGTATGGGATCCGTAGTAGGCGAGAAAATCACCCGTTTGATCGAGTATGCTACTAATCGATCTCTACCTGTCATTATTGTGTGTGCTTCTGGGGGAGCACGTATGCAAGAAGGAAGTTTGAGCTTGATGCAAATGGCTAAAATATCTTCTGCTTCATATAATTATCAATCAAATAAAAAGTTATTCTATGTATCAATCCTTACATCTCCTACAACTGGTGGAGTAACTGCCAGTTTTGGTATGTTAGGAGATGTTATTATTGCTGAACCCAACGCCTACATTGCTTTTGCGGGTAAAAGAGTAATTGAACAAACATTGAATAAAACAGTACCCGACGGTTCACAAGCGGCTGAGTATTCATTCCATAAGGGCTTATTTGACCCAATCGTACCGCGTAATCTTTTAAAAGGTGTTCTGAGTGAGTTATTTCAGCTGCACGGTTTCTTTCCTTTGAATAAAAACGCAAAAAAAAATATCGAAATAAAATGAAAATATAGAATAGAAGTGATTTCTATGTCTATCAAGAACTCCCATTTTTTACTTTTTTACTAGGAATCTTTGTTTGTTGGATTGAATTAGTTTAGTTAGAGTCGCGAACTTATAAAAAACTTGTTAATTTTAATAAAAAACCTTTTCTTTTATTATATTAGAAAGATAGAAAGAATAAAAGAAAAGGATGGGGGAATAAGAAAATTTCTTAAACTTAAAGCGGATTATCATATATATTTGTCTAAAAAGATGAATAGGTACACTTCATTTAGTTCTCATTCCTTGCACTTATTAACTACTTAAATATTAATATTATTTAGAATAGTTTCTATATAATAGAGATACTTATCATAAGATATCTTTATAATAGGTACAAATATTAAATCGAGGTACCCATTCTATGACAGATCTTAATTTACCCTCTATTTTTGTCCCTTTAGTGGGCCTAGTATTTCCTGCGATTGCAATGGCTTCTTTATTTCTTCATGTCCAAAAAAATAAGATTGTCTAGATCCGATAGGACCAAATTTCATCAATTTATTTCAACACTGAATAATAATACAGATATTTGTTTAGTGTAATATGGGACAATATGTGGCTTTTTCCGAACACAAACGAAAGAACTGTTATGCATGCGGATACATGATATCCGCATAAATGTATGTATATGATATGCGGGTATATCTGGTTAAAAATGATCGGCGAATATTTTTATAATAGAAAGTATATGTATCTAACCAATTATTCCTAATGGTTCATATCAGACTAGTGCTAGTTGATGAAAGTTACTTCGGCATCATGAAAAGTAAAGTCAAATTTTTTCTCAATTCCAATCGAATGCAACTGGATCTAGTATAGTATGAACTGGCGATCAGAACATATATGGATAGAACTTATAACAGGGTCTCGAAAAGCAAGTAATTTTTGCTGGGCCTGTATCCTTTTTTTAGGTTCACTAGGATTCTTAGTGGTTGGAACTTCTAGTTATCTTGGTAGGAATCTGATACCTGGATTTCCATCTCAGCAAATCATTTTTTTTCCACAAGGAATCGTGATGTCTTTCTATGGGATCGCGGGTCTATTCATTAGTTCATATTTGTGGTGCACAATTTCATGGAATGTAGGTAGTGGTTATGACCAATTCGATAGAAAAGAAGGAATAATGTGTATTTTTCGTTGGGGATTCCCTGGAATAAATCGTCGCATCTTCCTTCGCTTCTTTATGAAAGATATCCAATCAATCAGAATGGAAGTTAAAGAGGGTCTTTTTCCTCGTCGTATTCTTTATATGGAAATCAGAGGCCAAGGAAACATTCCCTTGACTCGTACTGATGAGAATTTGACTCCGCGAGAAATTGAACAAAAAGCTGCTGAATTGGCCTATTTCTTGCGCGTACCAATTGAAGTATTTTGAAATGAACCGAACGAAGAATGAATGTTTTCTCCACATAATAAAAGGAGCTTGCTAATTTCCTTTTTTTTAATACAATTGAAGTTTCCTCAAACTGTTCATTCGAGAAAAACATGTTAGATTCCATTTCCTCGTTCCGTTGACGCAACAACCCGCTAGAATAAAACAAAAGCTGGGGAACGTATATGGAACAACTACAACTATTCCAACTATAATATAATAAATATAATAAACTATAATAAGAATACATTTTTTCTATACCAAAACCTTTTTGTATGCGTATTTGTATGCGTATAGGGCCCAACTCAATTCTTTTATACTAGTAAAAAGTCTAATAAGTCTAATTAAGTATGAATTCATCAAATATCCGAATATGTATTTCGTAATACAGAATTAATCCTTTTAGGTTAAGCCTCAGATTTTGAACTGATACCGTATTCCTGTGCTGTGGTTAGACGGTGCAACATTTCGAAATAATTAATGGAATTGATCCGGGAGGGTTTTTCGAGTATTTATTGAAAGGAATAAATGAAGATGAAATTCGTTCGAATTTTCCCAATTGAGATACCCGGAAATCCAATTTACTTAATTTATTACTTAATTTATAATTTATTTACTTTTTATATATTAGAAATCTATTTCTCTATCTATTTATTTCTCATTTTTTTTCATCCGAAAAAGGACCCTTATTTTATTTCTATATTCCTTAATTCCTTCTGGATCTAAGGAGTCAATTATTATACAAAAATGGGAATAGATCCATGGGTTCCATACCTTGTTATAGAACTTGTGCTTTAGAGAAACATCAGATCAGATAGAGTTGACAAATGAAGCAGTTCATTAACAATTCACAGATAAAAAAAATGAAAAAAAAGAAAGCATTGATTTCCCTCCCATATCTTGCATCTATAGTATTTTTGCCCTGGTGGGTCTCTCTCTCATTTCAAAAAAGTCTCGAACCTTGGATTATTAATTGGTGGAATACTAGGCAATCCGAAACTTTTTTGAATGATATTCAAGAGAAAAATGTTCTAGAAAAATTCCTAGAATTAGAAGAACTATTCTTGTTGGATGAAATGATAAAAGAATACCCAGAGACGCATATACAAAATATACAAAAGCTTCGTATAGGAATACACAAGGAAACGATACAATTGGTCAAAACACACAATGAATATCATTTCCATATCATTTTGCATTTTTCGACAAATATAATATGTTTCGCTATTTTAAGCGGTTATTTTATTCTGGGTAATGAAGAACTTGTCATTCTTAATTCTTGGGTTCAGGAATTCTTCTATAACTTAAATGACACAATAAAAGCTTTTTCGATTCTTTTAGTTACTGATTTATGGATTGGATTTCACTCGACCCATGGTTGGGAACTAATGATTGGTTCGATCTACAATGATTTTGGATTGGCTCATAACGACCAAATTATATCTGGTCTTGTTTCCACTTTTCCAGTTATTCTAGATACAATTGTGAAATATTGGATCTTCCGTTTTTTAAATCGCGTATCTCCTTCGCTTGTAGTCATTTATCATTCAATGAATGAATGAAGAACTTATTTGATCTCCTGATATCAATCCAAATTTTTCTTCGCGCATAAAGAAAGCATTTTCCATTTGACTTATTCTTTCTTTATACTTCTACCTCTTCAAGGTATTTGTCCTATTTCAATAGAATTATTTCAGTACAATGGCAGACTCGTGGATAGGGAACTATACTAGCTACCTATCTAATTTATTGTATAAATTCCTGGATGAATGATTGGATCATGCAAAATAGAAATACTTTTTCTTTTTCTTGGGTAAAGGAACAGATCACTCGATCTATTTCTGTATCGATCATGATATATGTAATAACTCGAACATCTATTTCAAATGCGTATCCCATTTTTGCGCAGAAAGGTTATGAAAATCCACGAGAAGCAACTGGGCGAATTGTATGCGCCAATTGCCATTTAGCTAATAAGCCTGTGGATATTGAAGTTCCGCAAGCTGTACTTCCTGATACTGTATTTGAAGCAGTTGTTCGAATTCCTTATGATATGCAACTGAAACAAGTTCTTGCTAATGGTAAAAAAGGGGCTTTGAATGTAGGGGCTGTTCTTATTTTACCCGAGGGATTCGAATTAGCCCCCCCCGATCGTATTTCCCCCGAGGTGAAAGAAAAGATAGGAAATCTGTCTTTTCAAAGTTATCGTCCCAATAAAAGAAATATTCTTGTAATAGGTCCTGTTCCAGGTCAGAAATATAGTGAAATCGTCTTTCCCATTCTTTCCCCCGACCCTGCTACGAAGAAAGACGTTCACTTCTTAAAATATCCCATATATGTAGGTGGGAATAGGGGAAGGGGTCAGATTTATCCTGATGGGAGCAAGAGTAACAATACAGTCTATAATGCTACATCCGCGGGTATAGTAAGCAGAATAGTACGCAAAGAAAAAGGAGGATATGAAATAATCATCGTTGATGCATCGGATGGACACCAAGTGGTTGATATTATACCTCCAGGACCAGAACTTCTTGTTTCAGAGGGTGAATCCATCAAGCTTGATCAACCATTAACAAGCAATCCTAATGTAGGGGGATTTGGTCAGGGAGATGCCGAAATAGTGCTTCAAGATCCATTACGCGCCCAAGGCCTTTTGTTTTTCTTGGCATCCGTTATTTTGGCACAAATTTTTTTGGTTCTTAAAAAGAAACAGTTTGAAAAGGTTCAATTATACGAAATGAATTTCTAGATCCAGAGATTCCTTACCATCAAGTTGGTAAAAAACGCGGAATTCTTGTCGATCAATACAATTAAATATATATGATCAAAAAATTCTGTAAATCCCTTTGTTTGCTTTGTTTATACTATTTTTTCGGGATGTATGGAATTCTTTACTTGTATCCCATTCCTAGCACTAGACAATAGGCATACAAAAACAAAGGAAGAGGAGACAGGGCAAGGACGGGATAAATGAAAGGAAGGGTACTGGATTATAAGTCTTACTAATCTTCTATTCGACACAAGAAAAAGGACTTTGTACCCTTTCTTGTGTCGTCTTGTATCGAAATAATAATGATTTTTTTCTTGTTCGCCAAAGATTACTATTTCTTCGTTTCCGGGTCTATCGGAATTCCTTTGTTTAGATTCATAAGAAGTAGTAGACAAACAAAAAGGGTTAGGGGGGGTAATTCATCGAGCAAACGAAACTTTTTCTATTATTCAATTAACTTCAACGTAGAATAGCACTTTTTTATAAAAGAAAAAGAAAAATTATTCAAACAAAAAAATTGACTTTAACTCTTTTTATTGAGAAGCGGATTAGATTTTATTTTTACGCATACCCCAATCCTTTTTCTTTCATCACCTTTTTTATTTTATCTTTTTTTTTATAGAGTAAGGTTCTATTAGTTTAGTATGGAAATGATTTGCAGGATGTCTCATCCGTTTAAATCCATATAATTATCCAGAAAATCGATTGATTCCTTCTTGTTGCTTCTCGTAAGAGTTAATATTATATTATGGAGGAACGACAGAGCCTATAAATCAATCAATAGAAATAGATTCAATTCCGTTGTTCAAAAACATCATAAGAAACAAAGGAATAAAGTGGTTTGAAAGATCAGAGCAAAGGATCCATTTTGTCATTTCTACGAAAATTTTGATTATGTTGACTGGATAACTTTCCTATTTGTATGTTATGGAATAGATCAAAGTCTCATCTCGCTCTAAGAGTAAGCACTCAGCGGTACCTTACGCCTTTCTTTTATTATAGGCGTAAGGTACCGCTGAGTGCTTACTTTTTCATGTCTACAATCCAGTTCATCTGATTACTACAGAGATGAACCCAATCCGGAATATGAACCGTAAAAGAAAA